TTTTGGAAAGTAAAGTTCTTTTTTAGAAGAATTACCCTTGTCTCTGTTTATGTTTCGGATTGGAACAAATCACTATAATTCGTCCACGCCTACGAATCAGTCGACATTTTTCACAAATTTTACGAACGGAAGCCCTTATTTTCATATTTTTTATTCCTTACCTTAATTCTGAATCCACTTCTTGGAAGAGAATAAGTCTCTTGAATTTTTTTTGAACTTCAAATTGTATACCCATGGTTAAAAAAATAACCTAATCGTTCGAATCTTTGTTGCGAAGTCGATAAATTATACGTCCCCTGGTTGAATCATAACGACTTACTTCAATTTTTACTCTATCTCCCGGTAGTATCCGTATAAAACTGCGGCGGATCCTCCCTGAAACATATCCTAGAATTAGATCTTCATTATCTAAACGGACCCGGAACATACCGTTGGGAAGTGATTCAGTAATTAAACCCTCATGAATCAATTTTTGTTCTTTCATTCCAGGTAACCTCCTTGAAGTATCAACTAATGGAGGAAGAGTTATATAACTCACTTTTCCTCTCTATTTTACAAATAGGAAGTTAGAGATCAAATTCGGATACCAGAGGTGGAAGATTACCATATATAACACAAAATTTCTCCTCCAATTCTTTCTAGTCGAGCTTCTCGATCTGTTATTATACCCCGAGAAGTAGAAAGAATTACAATTCCCATTCCACCTAAAATCTTAGGAATTCGTTGATAGTTGGAATAAATTCGTAAGCCGGGCCGGCTGATACGCTTTAAAATGGTTCTAGTTTTATATATTCCTTTTCTGGTTTTTCTATGTCGAAGAGTTGAAACCAAGAAATATTTGTTACTCTCCTGATGTTTCCGAACGTTTTCAATAAAACCTTCTCGTAGAAGTATTTTAACAATGTTTTCGGTGATATTTGTAGATGCTATTCGAACCCTTCCTTTTTTATCCGTGTCAGCATTTCTTATAGAAGTTATTAGATCGGCAATAGTGTCCCTACCCATGACGAACTAGAATTATAGGTTCCCCCAAATTTTGATATAATCAACATGTTTCCTTTTTTTTTTTCTTTTTTTTTATTATAAAGTATATACGTGAGACACAATCTACTAATTTGATCTATTTGATCTATTTCACCTACTATATCATAGTCTCATCTACTACTATTTATAATACTTCGGGAGCTAATGAAACTATTTTAGTAAAATTTAACTGTCTCAATTCTCGAGCGATCGCACCAAAAACTCGAGTTCCTTTTGGATTTCCTTCTTGATCAATGACAACTGCAGCATTGTCGTCATATCGTATTATCATACCGTTTTCACGTTTGAGTTCTTTACATGTACGTACAATTACAGCTCTAATTACTTCTGATCTTTCTAGAGGCATATTGGGAACTGCTTCTTTGATTACAGCAACAATAACATCACCAATATGAGCATATCGGTGATTACCAGCTCCTATGATTCGAATACACATCAATTTTCGAGCTCCGCTGTTATCCGCTACATTCAAAAGGGTCTGAGGTTGAATCATATCATTTTTATTTCAATCTGTTATTTCAATGCAAAAGTATGAAAGAAAAAAAAGAAATATTGCCCGTCCAGAAATAAATAAACCTGCGGTTGTTTTTTCATCCCCAATACCCCTTTTTGTTTAGTTCTACATCTCTATCCTGAAATAAGAAATTGAGTTCGTATAGGCATTTTGCGCGCAGCTATTGAGATAGCTGCTCTAGCTACAGTTTCTGATACTCCACCCATTTCATAAAGTATTCGACCCCGTTTAACAACGGATACCCAATATTCAGGGGATCCCTTCCCCGAACCCATACGTGTTTCCGCGGGTCTTACTGTAACAGGTTTGTCGGGAAATATACGTACCCATATTTTTCCACCACGACGCACATATCGTGTCATTGCTCTTCGCCCTGCTTCTATTTGTCTAGCTGTAATCCAAGCAGGTTCAAGTGCCTGAAGAGCGTATCTGCCGAAACAAATATGATTGCCTCGACAAGATATTCCTTTCATTCTTCCTCTATGCTGTTTACGAAATCTGGTTCTTTTGGGGTTATAGTCGATGGTTGTTTCTTAATTCCATCTCTACTGCAGAACCGGACATGAGAGTTTCTTCTCATCCAGCTCCTCGCGAATGAAAGGATTCTAATTCAATAATATTATAGATACACATTAATAGATACACATTAATAGGTACACATTAATAGATAATACACCAGGTTTTTATTGATATTTAATTTCTTACATAAGAAGGAAGATGTAGATACAAGATATACAATACAGCTAGACGTGTGTGTACATTTATGTATCTTTATAGATAATGTAATGTTTCTCTTTTTTATTTTTATAACATAACGAATCCTTTCCTTATTTTTTTTTACCTCTATCGAATTACGACAAAAGATTGTAATCCAATAAATAGAGGTTTCGCGGGCGAATATTTACTCTTTCCTGTTTCATTCGAAGGTTCAATTCATAACCTCTCAGAATAAATCAATTTTTTCTTGGTCCGTTCCGCCATCCCACCCAATGAATTATTAGGATTCGTTTTCAATAGAAGCCTATGCAGTCACAGGTTCTGTCGTTCCCACAGCTTCTCCATTAATGGTTAGGTCCGAACTTTGCAATGGAGCTTCCAACAAAATTCGTTCCCAAGTCAATTTCCTCAGTTTTTATTAACCTGAAGGCTCTTTATTATTTTATTCTATTTAAAATTATTTCATTTTTAAATTCTTATATTTATAATTATCTTATCAGTATTGATTATCAGTATTGATGCTTTATCACACTGCCTTTTATGACGTGATTCATAGACCATACATATTGGAATCATATATCATTGATATTTTTGTTCTTTCTTTCTATCATCCTTCCATTTATCCACATCCCTTTATTTTTTTTTTTGCTTTACAACCCATAATCAGATCTATTTTTTGTTGAAAGAATTTCAGTTGCTACAACCATATGATAGATCCACTCATTCATATAGTGACTGTTTCTTGGGATCTCGACAATACGAAGCAATAAGTTGGTTATTAGTTTATTTTATATAATTACAAAGTTTATAGCAGGGGTCAGCTTATTTTTTTTTGAATCCCAACTTGAAACTATAAAGAAAAAACTAACGAGTCACACACTAAGCATAGCAATTATACCAAATGATCAATCGAATTTTTATTTAACCTTATAGAATTAGAATTGTTCATTTTTTTTTTTAACGAAAAAAGAATGAGAGAGTTTGTCATTTTTTGTTTTATCACTGGACAGAATGGGAAGACAAGGTTGATTATTCCTCGTCTACAAATATCCAAATTTTTATACCTAATACTCCATAAATAGTTCGAATTGTATAGGAACAATGATCAATTTTAGCGCGAATTGTTTGTAGGGGAACTCTACCCTCTCTGATCCATTCAACACGTGCAATTTCTTTTCCGTCGATACGGCCTGCTATTTGCACTTGAATTCCTTTTGTATCCGTTTGTTCAGTTAATTCAATAGCTTTTTTCATTGCTTTTCGAAACGAAACTCTATTTTTTAATTGTAAAGCTATATATTCTGCAAGAATATTAGGTTGTCCATAAGGTTTTTCAACTCTTGTGAGAGCAATGTTGAGTCTCCGGTTTACAGAATTAAACTCCTTTTGTACATTCATCTGTAATTCTTCGATTCCTCGTGTTTGCCCCTCTATTAATAAATTTGGGAATCCAATATAGATTATGACTTGGATCAAATCGATTTTTTTTTGAATTGTTATACGTGCAATTCCTTCGAAACCTGAGGATATTTTCCTATTTTTTTGTACATAGTTCTTGATACAATTCCGTATTTTTGCATCTTCCTGTAGGTCCCCGGAATAATTTTTTGGTTGTGCGAACCAAAAGGAATGATGACTTTGAGTTGTACCAAGTCTGAAACCAAGTGGATTTATTTTTTGTCCCATATTTTTCTATTCTATTTTATTTTTCATCCATATTTTTTTATTTTATATGAATCTAAATCTTAGATTGATCTAAAAATGATTTAGATTTATCTTTTAATACAATTGTTATATGACATGTCGGTCTTTTTATCAGATAACTACGTCCTCGAGCCCGCGGTCTTAACTTTTTCACAATAGTACTCCTATTGGCTTCGGCTTTACTAATGAATGAATCAGCTTCCTTCAAACCCATATTATGATTAGCATTTGCCGCTGCAGAATAAACCAATTTGAGAATGGGATAAGATGCTCGATAAGGCATGAGTTCCAGTATCATAAGTGTTTCCTCATAGGAACGCCCGCGAATCTGATCAATTACTCTTCGTGCTTTTAAAACAGACATACATATATGTTGAGCTAAAGCTTTTACTTCTTTACCTGAACTTGAGTTCTTTATCATAGGGTTATTCCCTACCTTTTTGAAATTTGTCATAAATAAGGTTATCCCCCGCCTTTGTTTGATTCACATCTATTTTTTTTTTCTCAATTTTTCTATTCTTAATTCCAATTAACTTAACGACGAGATTTATTATCGTTTCTTGCATGTCTCGCGAAAGTCAGAGTAGGCGCGAATTCTCCCAATTTGTGACCTACCATACGATCTGTTATATAAATAGGTAAATGTTCCTTTCCATTATGAATAGCGATTGTATGGCCAATCATTGTGGGTATAATGGTAGATGCCCGAGACCAAGTTACTATTATTTCTTTCTCCTCCCTCATGTTGAGTTTTTCAATTTTTCCCGCTAAATGATTAGCTACAAAAGGATTTTTTTTTAGTGAACGTGTCACAGCTGATTACTCCTTTTTTTTTACATTTTAAAGATTGGCATTCTATGTCCAATATCTCGATCTAAGTATGGAGGTCAGAATAAATACAGATGAATGGAAAAAAGAGAAAATCCTTTAGCTAGATAAGATAAGGGGCGGATGTAGCCAAGTGGATCAAGGCAGTGGATTGTGAATCCACCATGCGCGGGTTCAATTCCCGTCGTTCGCC